AGATGCTGTAAAAGCTCAGAAACGAGGCTTCTCAAATTCTTTTTGGCATGCCCCCTCTACTTCTACCTGTACCGATTCATGGAGTTGACACTAATCCATTCTTTCTATATTTCTTTCATTCTCTTTGATTGGTCAACAAAGAACTTTGACTCGGGCTCTTCCCCTCCCTCTTGGAGGAATATAGCCATCCATCAAGCCTACCCCAACATAAACAGGAATCACCTGATAAGCTGAGTGATAAAGCTATCAATCTATCCTTTGACTGGCACTTTAGCAGAAAATCATGAAATAAACCTGGGCCCACTAAAAGTCCTTATTTAGGGAATCTGACTTACTTAAGAAAATAATCAACTGCCACCACCACATCATTAAGGCCTGCGCCTTCAAGCCCAGTGGAATTCTCGTTCGGATGCTATTCTCGCTCAAAGATCTCAAAATGTCGTATCGAAAGGAGAGCGTCAATTCTCTTATTTCAGCATCAATCTGAAAGAGTCTTAGTCCCATAAGGCCGAAACTTGGAATTGACTTGATAGATCTTCTGCTTGTCTCTCGAGAAACTTTGTATTGGTCTCCACCTCAGCCCAGTCTAACTCTGCTGATAGACTGTGTTTATATTCTTCTACGAGTAGCCTGCCCAGCAATGGAAACGTATGAGCGTTAGTTGGCAATGGAAATGGGTGCAATAAATCAGGTATCTAATCTGGCTAGAGAAAGGCTAACTTCAAAACTCAGGGCTTCTCATTGATAGCCATAGTAAGAGGTTTGTCCTGTTGGTGGTTGATTCAAAACTACTTCCTCTTGCACAACTATAATGGGAACTACTATAATTATAATGGGAGAGGAGAAAATACTCGAGGAGAGGAATATAAACTACGTAAGAAGCTTCCTCAATAAGAGTGGCTGTGCCAAGAGACCCTTGTTGGAATTGATCTACTGCCAAAGTGGAGTGGGAATATATAAGAAAGTCGAATGGATCTGTGGAACTCCCCCGAATAAAGGAATCAAAGAGTGACTCGCCAGACTGGCATAGGCGATCAAAACAGAAATTCTCCTCCGGTCATCCACTTTCCATCGAGGGAGAGTCGACTAGCTTAAAGAAAGGTGCCGGAAGAAAGAAAAAGATCCTAGTCTCCATTTCAGAGAGTATAAGCACAGGAAGAAGGTATCAGGAATGCTGGTTCGGCGGAATAGGGTGATTGGTAAGGCTTCATCCCTAAAGTTATTCAACACGTGGCTACTAAGATAATTGGATTCCTTTTTCAAAAGTTATGCTCGTAAAGCTGCAAAACTAGTAAACTTATCGACCTGTCATCCGTTCTTACCCGAGCTGAGTCTTGACTTCACTATCTGTGACTTAGCCCCACATTCTTGTGCCAAAGAAAGACAGAAGGAAAGAAACCTAGACTTGGAATCCCGGCGCCTTGACTTTATATGACAATTCTAGATGAACTGGGCTAGCTAACCAGACAAGAAGGAGGTCCCGGGCCTGGACCGGCACGATTCTAGTAATTATACGTTCCTCATTGGATCTCGTGGAGTGTACTCTTCCCTTTGTTTAAGAAGAAGTTGGTTTAAAGAGTAAGAAACACTTATAGACCATAAATACTCTTTCTCACATAAAGATCCAACTTTTCGGAGCGTAGCTTAAGGCCACACCTGTAGAGCCATGGCCCTCAATAATTCTATACGCAAACTTATCCTTGCGGAATGAGCCATTCTGGGCATCAACGAAAGAATCCATAATCATTGACGAAGAAGACAGCTGTTCAAGCAGCAACATTGGTGACTTTATTGAGTCTTGTCCTAGTTGATCTGGAAATGCCCGAAGAAGCCTTTGACTCATCCAATGCTTAATTGGTTGTCCTAATTTCTTTCTTGAAAACATGTACGAAATGAAAGACTTATGTGAATAAGATCCAATTCTATGAGAACATTCACAATTGATCGATAGCTCACAAGCTACCTGCTTATAGGCGGGGCATCAGTTGTAACAAACAGGGGAGTCAGGTAAGAAGAATCAGCCTCGGAAAAGAAGAATTCAGCGCTCATATCCTCGTTTCCAACATGCATTCGTAGGCAAGTTTATAAGGTGGAGGAAGCAACTGTTTTGAATCCTGCAAACAGAACGTTTGAATCTTATCAGTCTATTGATAAGTAAGCACTTGAGCCAGAGAGACAAGCAACTATAGGTATAAATAATTCAGCAGAAACTCTTGGTTTCAGTTCAGCAGTGTTTACGACGCATTGAGCAGAAACGTTGAAATAGAAGCAGAGTTTCTTTTCTGTTGGACTTTGTGCTTGCCTTTGAAGGAGGAAGAGTGTGGTGCCTGCAGAGATAAGCTGTTGAGATGCAGAATGAAACCAGAAATGCCTTTGTTGAGAAGCTTGTTCATTATCCTTTTCAGTTGTTCAGTGTACGCGTCCTGAGATGTGCAATCCTTTAATGAGAGGAGAGTATCATCTTCTAAGGTAATGAGAAATTCTCTGGTCTTCAAATTGAGGGCAAATGGGCTATGTTTATAGAGCCAATCACAACCCAAGATGACATCGTATTCTTTCAAGTCCAGGACTCTAAGGGTGTTGTTGAAGGCATGTTTCTGAATAGAGAATGCAGTGTCTGCTATGATTGCCCCAGATGTAAGTTGGCCTCCCCCAGCCACAGCTATTTTAGCCGCATTTTTCTTTTGGATATGGCAAGTGGTTTTAACTGCGAAAGACAAATCAATGAATGTACTTGAACTGCCGGTATCAATAAGGGCAATGCCTGTTTGTCCACCAACAGTGACCTTGACTTAAAATGTGCCAGCAGTGACCAGCCCTGAAACTGCATGAGCCGAAATATGCATGAGATACTCATTTGGAGGGGAGTCCTGATCCTGTGGGATTTCATTTCTTCTTCTTCTTGTACTGCAATCTCTTCTGTGGCATCATTTGGTGTGTAAGTTTCCTGCATGACATTGATAGTAGGGATTAACTTGCATTTGTGACCGGGGACCCATTTCTCACCACATCTCCAGCATTCACCAGCTTTTCTAGCTCTCTGTTGTTGGGGAGCCGCAGGTTGTTCTTTAGTTTTGTCTGGTGTGGTGGTAGCAGGTTCTGCACAAAAGGATAGTTCTGTATGGAGCAGCAGTGATTTGTCTCTGATATGAAGAAAACTGTTTCTTAGGTGGGGCACTGCGTTCCATGTCTTTGGCCTGCCAGTACGCATCAGTCAGGGACTCTGGATGGAGAGGCCTGAGTTGGTGTTTGATGTCATGACGAAGGCCGTTGACAAAGCATTTTACAAACCACTCTTCGGTTAGCTCTGGTGTATCTTGTTTCAACATAGTCATGAAATCTTCAAACTTATCAATATAAGCATTGACTGTCATGTTGTCTTGTTTCAGTGCATTGAAAGTTTCAGCAACTTCATAGGGACTGTATGCAGAGAAACGATGAGTAATCATGCGACAGAAATCTGACCAAGAGGAATCTTGCCCAGTGGTCTAATATGAATAAGAAATGGCAGCTATAACAGAGATTTTTCTCAATCGCTCAGCTTGAAGGTAGGTCCTTGTCACTAGAACGAAATGCAAGGGTTGGTGGATCGGTGATTTCTGATAATACAAGCAAGGACACACCTCTGGCTGTATCTTGTGAGCCAGCCCTTACCGAAGGCATGATGGAGTGAAAGATCGGGACTCTTGGCTATCAAAAGAGCGAGCCGAAGTAAATTCGACAAGAAAGCTATCCGATGTATATTCGTTGGATATGATAATGAGCGAAAATGGTGGAAGGTTTCACTCCAGCAGGGGCCGCCGTTCCGGACCCAACAGAGGCAGGGGTAATTCTTTTCAGTCTAATGAGGCTGGGACAAGCTTTGCTTTTGTACTGGTTGAAACTGAGGATTTGGTATAGCAAAGACCGTCACCATCCCAATAGAGGGCTCCAGAGAACACTCTAAAAGGGGAGCATGTGGTCAACCACCAAGAATCTAGCAGTGGGCCTAGCTTCGTACCATGATCAATTCACTCTCTCTCGAATCTTCAGCATCCATTGCGCTTCTAGATTGTTCTTTCTTGTGTTGACCGAAAAAAGCTCGGTATGATTCAATACATTCTAGGAACCTTTGGTGTAGGGGCAGTGAATCGATGAATTGGAGGACAGACCGCTTTTACTAGTTATTCTTGCAGGGGTCTTGGGCAATCAAGACCAGCCAGTGACTCAATGAGGAAGGGAGAGTGGGATAGCTACAAGCGATCCAGGGAGTCTTCCGTAAGACAAGATCGACTTCCTTTTGCACCTGTTCCATTTGTTGAATGAAATACCCCCTTCCTACGGTGAGTGTTGGGTGAGGGAAGGGATATTTTGATTGAAGAGCTCGCTTTGTCGAAATCCCTATAATGAATAGCATTTGCTGCTGCCGAATAAACCAACTTTAAGATGGGATAAGATGCTCAATAAGGCATGAGGGTCAGTATCATAACGGTTTCCTCCTAGTAAGGCCACTCATCAAGAACTCTTTTTTCTATCCAACCAGTCAAGACAGACTCACATTGAGCGTAGGTCTCAACCCCTTACCTTTCGCCATGCGCTGAATTCCAATCAGTTGACACTTTGCACAAGAACTAGCAAGAAATGAAATGATAAGAAAAACCATATCACCTTGCGACGTCTACTTTCATTTGAATAGGAACATAGGCATCCCGCGTGGGGGAAAACCCTATCCCCCATCTTTCACTTCCCCTTTAGATGAGAAGCCGAAGGTGGCTATCAATATCTCGAAGAGCATAAAAGCAATGAGCCCGAAGCCTGAAACCTGAAACCATAGATTGAACACTCAAAGAGGATCAACCTAGTCAATAGATTGAGACACAACCTGCTTACTCACCTAGGGTCGGTCCGGCTCCGCCTACTACTCCTACTTATCCTTTTTTTGAAGCTAGAAACAGAGCAATAGCCATACAATGGAGAGCATAACCTAAAGGAAAGGGGTGGGTCGAAGGATAACTAAAGGT